AATTTCATTTTTGCCAACAATTCAATCAAAGGAATAATTGGAACTATTGTATCCAGTTTCTTCATAGTATTCTCTATTATAAATGAATTTTCTAGCATTTGACTTCGTATCACTGAAGGATTCAATTCTACACTTAAAAGATAACCCATAAAGTCGATAGAAGACTTATCTAATAGATTTATATAGATCTGTTCTGGTTGAAACCACACAAAAAAATGACATTGAAATAAATTAACAAAGTAGTATTTCCACTTTTTCATTATAAGGGGCGTACCCTTTAAAGCAAAAAAGAAAGTTTCTTGATATCTAACATAATGCATGTGAGGGTCCTTGAACAACTGTAGAGTAACTTGAAAACTATTAGCAAAAACTTCTGTAAAATTCTCTACTTTTCCATAGAAATAGATTCGCTCAAAAAGAACCTGAAAAAGTTTTGATCGTAAATGAAAGAATTGGATACGAAGAAAAAAGAAAATGGATTCGTATTCATATACATAAGAATTATATAAAAACACAAATAATCTTAGATTCCTTTTTGCAAAAAAACAAATAGATTTCTTTGGAAAAAAAGGACTGTTCAAATTCCAATACTCGTGAAGAAAGAGTCGTAATAAATGCAAAGAAGAAGGATCTTTCAGCCAGTACCGAAGGGTTTGAACCACTTTTTCTAGATGAATGGGGTAGGGTAGTAACCCATCTGATACATAATTTAAATGTGGAAATTTATCCTCTAAAAAAGGAAATATTGAATGAATTGATCGTAAATTCTGAAATTTCAATATTTCTGAATTTTCTAAAGAAGGCATAAATCGTAGCGAAAATGGAATTTCCACACTGAGTGCAAACCCCTCTAATATTATTTGAGAATACAAATGGTTGTTGTATATAAAAAATAGATTTTGTTTATAATCATTATCCGAAATAATCAAATGATTCTGTTGATACATTCGAGTAATTAAACGTTTTACAATTAGGAAACTCAATTTAGTGTCATAACTTAAATTTTCCAACAAAGCAGATCTATGTAAACTATGATCATGAGCAAGTATATAAAGATACTCTTGAAAGATAAGTGGGTATAGATAGAGAAAGTCATTTTTACGAGATCTATCTAGTTCTAAATATCTTTGATATTCCTCTTCCCCCATTGAATTGAATTTGAATTCGATTTGATTGAAACAAGGATAATAAGAGATTTATTGGGTTATTAAATGATACATAGTGCGATAGAGTAAAAACAAAGTATGATAATAATAATAAAATAGATACCTCGAAAACAAAAACAAACTCATCAACGGATTCTCTAGCATCCCTTTTTTCCGCCCAATTGGTTTATGTTCATTATAGCAGAAGAAGACGATTAGAAATCCTTTACTTTTTCAAGTCAATCGCTCTTTTGATTTTGGAAAAATCTCTTTATCAATATACTATTTATTATACACATTCATCCCCCCTCATGGAATAGTTAGGATTCATTAAAAAAATAGAAAATCCGCTCATGAACAAGCCTTTCACGCATCGGGTACTAATATATTTTTAACGTCTAATTAGATCGATAATTATTCAAATTTAGAACGGAAACTCGTTGCTTTTTTATCTTTCTCTATCTAATTGAAGACGTAGGTCTCTATCCATTTATTCACTTGACAAATTTTGAATTCATTTGTTTATCGTCCGCCCCAAGATTTGAAACAAGGTTTGAAGACGATTCGGTAAAATGAAATATTCTCAGAATTCTTCATTGATACGACATGCTATTTTTTCCATTCATTCCTTTCAGGATCAGTCGTAGTCTTACAAACTATACCGATGGTACGGACGAATCATTTTTTCATATAAATGTGTAAAAGGTGTTAGCCGCACTTAAAAGCCGAGTACTCTACCATTGAGTTAGCAACCCTAAAAACGAAAAGAATTCGTTTATGTTAATACAATCGGAATCAAAATACATAAAAAAGAAAAAAAAAAAAAGATATACTCAAATCAAAACATTAAAATAACCAAAAAAGAAAAAAAAATACTTATAGAAGAAAAACAAACAAAAATAGATCCCAATAGCAAATAGATCTACTTACTTAGATTATATTGAGTTGCTGCACTGTTGTCAATATTAATATCTTGAAAAATAGACAATGAAGAAAAGACTTGAATAATAATATTCAAAAAAATCAGTCGAACCCACTAACTGACGTGTAATAACTTTCAAATAGCTCAAAGAAAACTCTTTCTATTTAGGCATTTTATTTATTGATATTGAGTGATCCCTACTTTCCTTTCTTTTTGTTTGTCTTTTTTTTTTAGAATCCATTTTGATTCATTATTTGTTGAAAGAATTGAAAAGGATATTTCCTTTTTCCAGGATACTTTGTCTTTGCCTTGAATCATTGGGTTTAGACATTACTTCGGCGATCTTAAATCGTTCAAAAAGAAAATGGCCAAAAGAAAAAAAATGGATGCAACATACCACTTTTTGTGATTTCTTTATATTAAAATATTCAATTAAAGAACCAAACTAAGGATTGATTCCCGCACCATAGACTTTTTTTTATTAAAAGAATTTGTCCAATTCCAAGAAACTTTTTTCGTGTCTTGGATTCGAAACTTGCTTGTTCGAATTGAATTCTTTCAATATCGAAAAGATACTTACGAAGTTGTTTCCGCTTATTGATTGGTACTAACCGTACTTGCCCTGGAGAAATAAATCAATACTTTCTACTCGAGCTCCATCATGTACTATTTCCATTACAACCCAACAAAAATGGAAGGGTCTAGTGTCTAACAGAACAAACGATATCGAGCCACGAGTACCTTCCATTTTCTATACTTAATTATATAGGTAGGGTGGGTGTAGAAATCCACAGTCGATCATGTCCTTCAAGTCGCACATTGCTTTCTAGCACATCGCCTCAAACGAAGTTTTACCCTAACATTCTTTGAATTTTGGAATTTTGAACCGGTATATACTAGATTCCATTATGTAATCGTGAATAGTCATCGCTTCCATCGATCTAAATTTTTAACTTCTATTGGATAGTCTATGAAAAAATATCAGAAAAAATGCACTTTACTATGATAATATGATAATATCATGTTTTAGTGTATTACTATTTTATAAATATTATTTTATTTCCAATTCACAGATTATTAATATGATGAAAAAATAAGTTCTTTTTGAACCTTCAGCTTGTGAATTTTCAGCCTCAAGTGATTCAATAGGATGGATTCGCGATTTGCCAATTTCCAATTTCTACAAGTACCAAGAACTCATAAGAAATCATTAAAAAGATTCAATTTCAAAAAAATTGCCCCATCTAGATATCAATATCATTATTTGAATAAAATTTTACATTTATTTAAAATATAAAATCAAATTGGGATCTTATTTTCTCCTAAGATAAATAAATTGCATATTCAAATTCGGATTAAATCACTCATCCAATGATTTAATATAATCAAAAAAATAGGTAAAAAAGCCAATTTTGTTTAGTGGAGCCGTGGATAAAAAAGACGGGTGTAACGAAAGATTCAAGTTGCGAAATACTAGGAGTCCCTTTATCAGCGAGACTAAACAAGTAGTCATTAATTGTGGATATTCTATCTATGTTAAATATTTAAATTAAGTAAGAAATGAAAAAGCATTTTTGACAGTCGAAAAATCGAAATAAAAATGAAAATCAAGAGTGTCAATGAAAAGAATACATATATACAAACATTTCTTCTTTTTAATTTCTTCTTTTTAGTCTTAGATTAGTAGAAGTAGTTTAAGTTTATTTTACTTCGATTTTTATGAAATCCTTTTTGAAAGTGAATTGAATATATGAATTAATCCCGCCTTAATTCTTACTCGTTTTTTAGAGTTTTTGTGTTGATTAAAGATTAAATAAAGTAAAGTAACGACAAAGACGCCCAGATTAAGTCATTATTGTGTATTTTTTTTTACCCTAAACAGGCTTAAGTTAAGAAAATGAAGTCTATTAATTGAATAATAGAATTCAAAATATGATATGCATCATTGAAAATTCAAATGGCTTAGGTGTAAGACTTCTATCTAAGTAACTAATGTAAAAATAAAAAAAAAAAAAGCGAAAAAGATATCAGGAAAACTTCGTTTGATTTTTTCTTGAATTCCAACTCTATCTATCGATTCATCTTTCCTGAAAAAAAAAAAGAGATTCAATTCCGTCTTTTTTACAAAAAATGTTTGAAAAAAAAAAAGACCTAGAAAAGAAAAAAAGGTCATTAAAAATAAGAAAGAAGAGTTTCATTATACTTTATGAAAAGGTTTTTCAAAAAGAAAATCTTTTTTTTATTTACTTTACTATTCTAGGTATGCTGTGGGACGAAAGGATTCGAACCTTCGAATATCGGGACCAAAACCCGTTGCCTTACCACTTGGCCACGCCCCATACATACACTAATATAGTGTAATATTGATTTGGTTTTTTGTCAAGTGCCCCCCAAAGATCTGACACTAATATATATAAAATATATTTAGCTTATTATTCGGATTTTCATATGTGTAGATATAGAATTCAAGTGAATTTCTTGATCATAATATATAATTCAATTAAGATATTATATGAAAATGGGATTTCTTCTATTCTTTTTTTTACTTTTTGATTTGAGAATGAAAAGATTTTTGATTGGATAAGTTTAAAGATAGGTTTTTGGTCTACCTTACTTTAATCTTATTTTCGGAAATTTTGTTATCAAAAATATATTACTAACTCAGTCAAAATAGAATTATCTTCAAGAACAAAATTTTTGTTATGCTTAATTTTTTTAGTTTGATTTGTATCTGTTTTAATTCGGACCTTTATTCAAGCAATTTTTTCTTCACAAAATTGCCAGAAGCCTATGCTTTTTTGAATCCAATCGTAGATTTTATGCCAGTAATCCCTGTGCTCTTTTTTCTATTAGCCTTTGTTTGGCAAGCTGCTGTAAGCTTTCGATAAGATCTTTAAATATTGTCCTAGATTTATTCGAGAAATCAATTCTAGCAATTCATAACATAAGATTAACTAAGTCTTCTAGTAGAAGCCCTCAATTCAAACATTGACGTTATTGTTTAGACGGGAGAAATTTGAATCACCCTAGTTCCTTCCTCATTTTCTTCGTTCTGATTTTTGCATTCGATTGAAAGAGACCCTACTTTATTAGAATTAGATTAGAGCCCACCGCAATACGCAATATAAAATCATAAGTCTGAAAGCGAATTTTTTTTAATAAAAGATTCTACTCTTATTAAAATCAAACTGAATTTCTAAAAAAAAAAGCCTTTTCTCTTTCTAGTCTAGAAAGTACTTTATTTCTTAGTTTCAAAATATTTTTTGTGATATAAAATAAAAATAGAGAATCTATTTTCTTTTTTTTTTCAACCAAAAAAAGATCTTGGAGATTGTGTAATGCTTACTCTCAAACTCTTTGTCTACACAGTAGTGATATTCTTTGTTTCACTTTTCATCTTCGGATTTTTATCTAATGATCCAGGACGTAATCCTGGACGTGAAGAATAAAAAGAAGGTTTTTTCTGACCTTGCTTGATTTTTGCATGTTCTTGGCATTTAATTTTTTCTACATCTTTAACTATTAAATGAAATAAAGTAAAAATAAATATAAAATCAATTCAATTAAAAAAGTAATTTTGAAAGATAATAAAAATACCAAGCAATCAATGCGAGCGGAAAGAGAGGGATTCGAACCCTCGGTACAAAAAAATCGTACAACGGATTAGCAATCCGACGCTTTAGTCCACTCAGCCATCTCTCCAAATTGAAAAAAAAAAAAGGTAATTACTACCTTTATCCTATATTACAGAACAAGGAAGACTTGAAAGGTCCTTGTCTCCTTTTTTGAGTTCTCTTCATTATTTTGATTTTCTTTTTGAATTCCGTTAATTTCAAATTTTGATTTAATTTATTTAATTTAATTATATTAATATAACTTTTTTTATATTAATATAATATTACTTTTTCTTTTAATCAATATTTTTTATTGATTGATATAATATAAACTAAATAAGACTGTTTCGACTTAATTTCGAAAATCCAATAGAGATTTCTTTTGTATTTTTCTAACTCTGAGTTAGAAAAATACAAAAGAAACTACTTCATTTGATTCAAAACTCAAAAACAAAAATAGTTGGTATTGATATTGAAAGAAGAGCAATCCTAACCCTAATTAGAACTATTTCTACTTCTCTGATAGAGGACAAAATGATATACAAATGATACAGAATTCATGATTTTTCTTTTTTTTTTTTTCAGAATCTCGACGTGTTCCCTGAGGAAATACAATATATCAGCGCTCTAATTTTTATGATTCTTTTATGATCCTATGCTATGCCCCATACTATTACTCGACAAAAGGTTCATTTATATACGATAATCGGATCGTAGCGGGTATAGTTTAGTGGTAAAAGTGTGATTCGTTCTATCCTAATAGTTAAGGGATCCTTCGGCTCAGATTCCGACCAAAAACTTTATTTCTTAAAAGGATTTAATCTTTTCCCTCTCAATGAAAAACTCAAGGAAAAATAGACATTCTCATGATTTGGATCTAAGAAGCGATTATAGAAATTGAAAAAATTGGATTTTCAAATTATGAAACATAATTTTTGAAATTGGATCAAACCTTCCAATGAAATAGGTATGAATAAAAGATCTATGGATAAAGAAAGACAGAAAAGTATATTTCGAATCGTAACTAAATCTTCCATTTTGATTGAAGCAAAATCCAATTAAGCATTAAACGATGTCTTTGGTTTACTATAGACATCGACATCTTGTTTTAGCTCGGTGGAAACTAAATTCTTTTCCTAAGGATTTTATCAAATAGAAATAGAGGACGAAGTAACTAGAAAGATTATTAAAAAAAAATCCCCCCATCTAATCTAGAGGGATTATCTAGAAAGCGCGTTATTTTGAATGCATTAAATTCAAACCAAGAGGCTGACATAGATGTTATGGGTATGGTTCGACTTTTTTTTGCGTGCGTCTTATTCTGCTATTATACCTGGAAATCTTTCCGTATTCCATAAAGGAGCCGAATGAAACCAAAGTTTCATGTTCGGTTTTGAATTAGAGACGTTCAAGATAATGAATCAACGTCGACTATAACCCCTAGCCTTCCAAGCTAACGATGCGGGTTCGATTCCCGCTACCCGCTCTATATACTTGTTAACCATTCTAGATAGCTAGAATAGAAAACCTTTCTAGCTATATTATTATATCAATATATAATAATCACTAGAATCTAAGCCTTTTTTTTATTCGTTTTATTATTTATTAGCTAGTATACTAGTATAAATACATCTCTATAGATATTCCATCTATTTATTACAATATAAAAGAAACTATTTTCTAATATAGATAATAGAAATATATAATAGAAAAGGACTTTTATAATAAAAAAAAAATGAAATATAAAAAATTTTGTATCTTCTAAAATTTCTTCTAGAATTTGAATTTGGAATCTATATACTTTTATATAGAGTTATTT